CAGCAAAAGAACGTTCTCCTGTGCTTCCAGACATGCTGAGCTCCACATATTCTTGTAGGGGATCGATTCCGTAAAAGATGAGATCAGTAAACAGAAATTCACTGAAATGCAATCTTTATTAGATCGTCAATATTGTACCAAAGGTATTTTTAGAGTATACCGAATCAGTATAGCTATCTTTCTTCTGACACAGCAACGCAATTTCAAACAGTATATCGACATGAAGTGCTATATAATTTCTTTCTTCTTCTTGCTTGTCGATGTATAACCACGTATCATGCGATAGAAAAGTCCTCAAATTCTTGGAATATAATATAGGGGGGTTCTATTATTGGTTTGGGGCTAGAAACGGAAGATCAGGTAACCCGTGAATCCAACAAGTTGGTTTATAATAATTCATGAAGGAAATTATCATATCATATTTCCGCAAGTCAATTAGATGCGAAATCCAAAAATTCACTTTTTTTCGTAGTTGCATAAGAGGTTTTGTTTTTTGTTGTAAGCCCTCCTTTTTTTATTTTAAGGAATTGCTTAGTCGTCTAGTAACAAGTAAGAGTAGTCGATAGTATTAGATATAGATAAAAAAAGAGCAAGGAATAAAAAAAAATTCTACTAATCAATATTTGTGAGGCGGCCTTTCTTGTATTCTTGTATTAGATCCAAAGGTTTTTTTCTTGACCTAACTACAAAGATGATGAATCGATTTCTTTTTCTTTTCTACTCTTGTCCTGCCGCTCTATTTTTGTGAATACCGTTTATAATGATTGATGAATCAAAAAATTTCAATTGAACTTATTATAATGATTGATGAATCAAAAAATTTCAATTGAACTTATTCTTTCAATTGGTATTTTTGCTTATCCTCGTCTCTTTTAAAAATTAAAGCTTAGGTAAGTGCTTTATATACATATGTATAAAAAGAACATATTTCATTTAGCTCCTTCATGCCTACTATAACTAGTTATTTCGGTTTTTTGCTAGCGGCTTTAACTATAACCTCAGCTCTATTTATTGGTCTGAGTAAGATACGACTTATTTGAAAATTAATTGAATGAACGAACAATTCATAAAAACAAAGCTTTCTGTCCTATTCCATATATTCTAGAGTTCCTTACCGTGTTAATTATCAATTATTAGTTATTGATATTCATGGGCAATAGAGATTAATATTTAGGGATAGATATTACCTTTCTTTTTCTCCTTTCAAAAAAAATTGAAATGATTGAAGTTTTTCTATTTGGAATCGTCTTAGGTCTAATTCCTATTACTTTGGCTGGATTATTCGTAACCGCATATTTACAATACAGACGTGGTGATCAGTTGGACCTTTGATTAATTAACATCTCTTTTTTTGACTGACCCCTTAAATTTAATAATTAAATTCAAGGAGGTCAAATTCAAATTGCTGTTCCATTTTTTTTTTTCAGTTCGGTGTAATTTTCGACCTAAGAAGAGCGGAATCACGCTCTGTAGGATTTGAACCTACGACATTGGGTTTTGGAGACCCACGTTCTACCGAACTGAACTAAGAGCGCTTTCTTATCATAATAAATAAGACTAAAGAGGATTCTTTTATTTTATAACCACAATACATCGTGCACACCTATACTATCATATATCATATATAATATGATAAAATGATAGATTATGTATGCTTAATTTTAATCAATCTAAAACTAAAATGGCTTCCTCGTTACTGCTCAAAGGAGAAGTAATAGGTAGGGATGACAGGATTTGAACCCGTGACATTTTGTACCCAAAACAAACGCGCTACCAAGCTGCGCTACATCCCTTTCAATTGGCCTACAATGTCATTGTAGAGAATCCCTGTCTTGTTTTCCACATCCTTATTTCATCTCTTGATATACAAAAATTATCTTTCCATTTCCTCTTTTTGGTCTCATATCATATAACAACCATATAATGAATAATAAAGGAATATTTTTGGCGGGAATTCTCAGGCGGAAAGGGATCTATTTTGCTGTTTTAAGAAAAGGAAAATCTTATCTATCGAATCATTGTACATTTAAATTTGAATTTTGAATTAGGAATTCCGGGTACAAATATACAAATACAAGTGGTCTTTAACCACACATACATGTGATTATATATGTATTACCATAATGTAATACGATAAAAAAGGAGGATTTCAAATGCGAGATCTAAAAACATATCTTTCCGTAGCACCGGTACTAAGTACTCTCTGGTTCGGTTCTTTAGCGGGTTTATTGATAGAGATCAATCGTTTCTTCCCAGATGCGTTAACATTCCCTTTTTTTTAATTCTAGTTATTGCCGCGGGACGGGGTGAAAAAGATTAGATCGAGATACAATCAAATATCTGGGACTAATCTCTCGCCCCCCCCCCCCTTTTTTTTTTTAGTTTTTTTTTTAGAATTCTATAAGAATTAGATAAAATAAATAAGTAAGGTAGAACGAAAAAAGTGGATTCAACCTCACCGAAACTTGGGTTCAAGCTCCAATTAAATTACTAGTAGAGCGAAAAGATAAATGTGGCTGGAACAACAGTATCCTACAAGATACTTAAAGAAAATACCGTACTTTGATTCTAAATAGAGTTCAAAATCATTGTATTACTTATTCTTATTATTTACTATTACTATAATCTATATTTATTGATTTACTATATTGATTGCAATTGATTGCAACGAAATCTTTCAGTATTTGGTTTTGAGTTAGCAACTTTTATTTATTTCTTTTTCATTCCTTTCTTGTTCACTTTTGATCGGAAAATAGAAGAGTTGGGTGAATTAAAAACTCAAAGGAGGTTCATGGCCAAGAGTAAAGATGTCCGAGTAACGATTATTTTGGAATGTACCAGTTGTGTTCGAAATGGCGTTAATAAGGAATCAACGGGCATTTCCAGGTATATTACTCAAAAAAATCGACACAATACGCCTAGTCGATTGGAATTGAAGAAATTCTGTCCCTATTGTTACAAACATACAATTCACGGGGAGATAAAGAAATAAATCGAATCAAGTGCTCGTATGTCACCCCTTCCCGAGAATATGAAAATATGCCATTAGGTATTTAGGTATATAATATATTATATATAATTAGTTATATATAACGCATATTTTATTTATATATTATTATTCTATATTATTAGAATTATTATATTATTAATATTATTACATATATTTATTATATATATTTATATATATTAATATTATATATTTTAATTTCTATATATTTCTATATATTTAAATATTTAAATAATAATAAAATAAATAATAATAAAATAAACAAACCAAATCCTATTTATTATATTAATTCTATAATTTGAATTTGATCCGATCAAAATAGTATTTTAGAAATAGAGATAAGGATAGGATTCTTTTTAGAAATAAGGAATAAAGAAATCATGGATAAATCCAAGCGACTCTTTCTTAAATCCAAGCGATCTTTTCGTAGGCGTTTGCCCCCGATCCAATCGGGGGATCGAATTGATTATAGAAACATGAGTTTAATTAGTCGATTTATTAGTGAACAAGGAAAAATATTATCTAGGCGAGTAAATAGATTGACCTTAAAACAACAACGATTAATTACTATTGCTATAAAACAAGCTCGTATTTTAGCTTCGTTACCCTTTCTTAATAATGAGAAACAATTTGAAAGAAGCGAGTCGACCGCTAGAACTACTGCTCTTAGAACCAGAAAAAAATAGGCTTACCCTTCAATTGACTCAAAATTAGCAAACGTAGACTGATGCTTTATTCAAAAAATATGATAATCAAAAAGGTCGTGTCGTAAGAAAAAAGAAATAAATAACAGCGGGTTGGGGAAGAAAAAGAAATCTTTTTTTTATTGAGCGTCTTCGCTCATCTTGTTTTGATAACCTTATCAGAATTTTTTTTATCATATTAATTTCTACTCTACCTTCCCCGAGTTCATTCCCGAGGGAACCCCATTTCATTTAAAGCAGTTCGGTGGATTCCTTCCGATTTCCTTATTTTATAATCTCGTTGGAAATCATATAAAGACAATTCCTATTTGAGATAGCTATTTGCGCAAGTATTTTACGATTAAGAAGCAGCTCTTTCTTGTACAGATTTTTTAAAAATCTGCTATAACTATAGGATACCCCCATTTCGCGAATTACTGCATTTATTCGAGTGATCCACAAACGACGAAAATCTCTTTTTTTCCTATCTCTATCCCGATGAGCCGAAAACAAAGCTCTTATTCTTTGTTGAGTAATAGTGCGAGTAAGCCTTGAATGAGCCCCTCGAAAGCTTGATGCAAATAAACGAATTTTTTTTCGACGTCTCCGAGCTATATATCCCCGTTTAATTCTGGTCATTGAATAAAAGAAATTTTGATGAATAACGAATTCTTTCTTTCAGTTATTCTTTTCTCGTCTATTAATAACAAAACGGATTCTTCCAATGTATAAAATAAAAATTCCAATGGCTTTTGCTACTATAACCGTCCCGACCACGATTTTTCCTTTTTTCTAGGCATTTCATTTCGCCTTGAAATAAGAAATTGTATTGATACTAGGTATCAAAAAAAGCATATTAACTAAAATAAAGGAGTAAATAGAAATGGATAAATAAATAGTGGGTTCCATCGTTTCTATGGTTACTTCTTAAACGGTGAGGTCCCCTCTATACACCGGAGCTCATTCCTTCATTTAATTGGTAACTTGTACAGTTCACACTCTTCGGCTCTACTCATAAATTTTCCAGTAATAGATCTTTCACAACGAGATCTATCTTATACAGTAACGGTATGTAATTAGGAGGATTAATTGGGTAGCTAACCCTGTTAGTCCGTTCTTTGCAAGAGTCGAAGCATAATCTTTTTGCTTTTTAAATAGGATTTTCCCCGCTTACTGGATAAGCATTTGCTACCAATGGGGAATTTTTTCTCATCTTAAATTCCAAGATTGGATTTGCGCCAATGGAAACCATAAATTTCATACACAATAGAAGGATATGGTAGATCTATCTTTTTTAGATAGTGAACGGAAGAACCTCATTCTATTCACTGGTACTGATCGTTGATACTGAAAAAATGGTTTCTTTTTTCTCAGCCCATGATCTGAACAAGTCGCACATACACCCTAGTACATGTTCCTCGGCGCTGAGGACATCCCCCAAGAGCAGGGGATTTCGTGACATTTCTAATTGGCTGTCTTGCATTTCTAATAAGTTGTTTAATAGTTGGCATGCTGAATCATATACATAATAGACTGGTTTAGATCGATCCTAACCAGATGATTATGAATTACTTCTTTTTCTCTTTAATAGATTAATAAAATATTAACTCCTTAAGTTAAGAAGGAAAGGAATAAGAGGGATTCAATCAATCTTAATTAAATTGTGGATTGGTGTTAAATCGTTGCTATTTTTTAACTGCTACACGATCCACAATTCCATGAGCTTGGGCTTCTGTTGCTGACATAAAAACATCTCTTTCCATGTCTTCGGATACAACCCATAAGGGCTTGCCCGTTCTTTGTACATAAACCATTGTGATGCTTTCGCGAAGTTTCAGTAGTTCTTCCGCTTCCAGGATAACTTCTTCCGTTTGTGCCTCATAAAAAGAACTAGAAGGTTGATGGATCATTACCCTGATGATATAACATAATAAAAGGTTCTTCTAACTCACATAATGAGGCGAAAAGAATAGCTAAAGAATAATAAGAAAAAAAGATAGAATTGAACAACCGTACAGGCATTTTTTGCGCATTGCATACGGCTTTACAATGGAATTCTCTTTTTTCTTTCTCTTTCATCGAAAAAAGAGAAAATATAGAGTCTATTAGACCCAGATCAATAAATAATCCAATTACCACCCTTCTTTTTCTTTTTTTTTTCGGAAAAGTTTTAAAATACTATGATGGCCCCGTTGCTTTATATATTTATTTCGTCTGTGATTCAGCAATCCCAAAGTTTCTTTTTTTTTTTCGTACTCTTTCATAACATAAATATTGTTAATAGCCTCTGGTGTGAAAAGAAAAAAAAAAGTTTGTGACGCTGAGATGGGCTCACGACAGCTAAGATAAAATTGGAAATGCCCCTTCTCTCATACTACTCTTTCGATACATAATCTAATATATATATATATTTTTTTTTTTCAAAAAAAAAAAAGAAATAAAAACAATTTTCATATCGAATTCGAAGTGCCATGCTATTATTACTTACTAATTCATATTTCATATGGCGAAGGCATAGTCTTCTTTTTTTTTTCCATCAAATAAAAAAAAAACTCATTGGCGCCGAGCGTGAGGGAATGCTAGACGTTTGGTAATTGCTCCTCCGGCCAGGAGAAAAGATCCCATTGAAGCGCCCAATCCTATGCATATTGTCTGCACATCTGGTTGCACAAATTGCATAGTATCATAAAGAGCTACTCCGGGTACTACCCATCCGCCAGGAGAGTTTATAAACAAATACAGATCTTTGGTATCACTCTCTATACTGAGATATATCATAAGACCAATAAGTTGATTCGAGATCTCGCTATCAACCTCTTGGCCTAAAAAAAGTAATCTGTCTCGATAAAGTCGGTTGATTAGGATAAAATTGTATCCCTTAGTAGCCGTACAGGCACCTTTTGATGCATACGGTTCAACAAAAATTGCGAAAAAAAATCAATGTGTAGATTCCAGCCATCCTTCGTTTTTTCTAGTGGGACTTTTCTAACTTCTAATTTATAATGAAGAGGCTTTTTCTGACATTTTAAAAAGAAACTGAAATTAAATTAAAGAAAGATGAGTTTTGGCCCGTTTTCCTATAATATAGAAAAAATTCGCTAAACTTATCGCACAAACTTTTCATTGATCTATTTTTTTTCATTGGGATTCAATCCAAATCACGATGTCATTTTCTTGTTCCTGAATGGGGTTCGTCAATTTTTTATTCCATTTTTTTAGGTTTATGCTCTACTCCGAGTAAAGATCTGCCCGATTTGGATTTGCGCATATAGGACAAATGACCCAATACCACGTCTTTTTGCTATGATTTCATTTACTTTTTTATTTTATTTAATTCCTTTTTCTTTCATGTTTTCCTTTTCCGCCAAATATTCAACGTATTTCTCATATTATTCGATTGATTAACAGTTTGAAATCGCTCTTATTATAATTTTTTATAATTTTTTTTTTTTTTATGATTATGATATAGGTGGTAATCATAAATATATTACCACTTGGGTTTTTTCTAAACGGAGCCTGGATACTTCATTTTATCGGTCCAACCAAGCCAACCATAAATCATTCTAATTGAAAATATTAATCTGGATACCCCCCCAAAAAAATGAAATGGATCTCTAATTGCACTTCATTACACTTCACGCTACAAATTTTTGATAATTCAATCAATCTTTTTGGGGCGAAACAGAGGATATCTCGATCGGGCGAGAGAACGGGGGAATCCCGTATGACCCAATATATTTGACAAGTCGCACTATACGTCAACCCAAACGGCATCGTCCTCCCCCGGATTTCGAAAAGGAACTCTTGGAACACCAATAGGCATTAAAGGAAAGAAAAAGAATTAAATACTATATTTCACTTTGATGTGGAAGCGTAATAATGGTCTTAATAATAATAATATTGGCCTTTAGCATATTTTATACATAGATAGAATAAGGCCATAAAATAAAGAAAGGCAGAATGAATGAAAGAGAATTCTTACGAATAGTTCCTTTGAATGATGAACAAATAGGGCTGCATTCATTCATAAAAAATAGGATCAACCCCCATTGCGTATTGATACTTATCGGGTATAGAATAGATCTGCTTCTCTTTTTTCTTCTGAGCCGAATTCTTCCCTTATTACTAATGGAATAGAACAAATATTAATCCTTTCTCCGAAAGAATCCACCGAAAAGGGGAGGTATTCCAATGCAATAAAGTTACATAGTGTCTATTTTTCGTTGATAAAGGGGTATTTCCATGGGTTTGCCTTGGTATCGTGTTCATACTGTCGTATTGAATGATCCCGGTCGCTTGCTTTCTGTTCATATAATGCATACAGCTCTGGTTGCTGGTTGGGCCGGTTCAATGGCTCTATATGAATTAGCCGTTTTTGATCCCTCCGATCCCGTTCTTGATCCAATGTGGAGACAAGGTATGTTCGTTATACCCTTCATGACTCGTTTAGGAATAACCAATTCATGGGGCGGTTGGAGTATTACAGGGGGGACTATAACAAATCCGGGTATTTGGAGTTACGAAGGTGTGGCCGGAGCACATATTGTGTTTTCTGGCTTGTGCTTCTTGGCAGCTATCTGGCATTGGGTATATTGGGATCTAGAAATTTTTTGTGATGAGCGCACAGGAAAACCCTCTTTGGATTTGCCCAAGATTTTTGGAATTCATTTATTTCTCTCAGGAGTGGCTTGCTTTGGCTTTGGCGCATTTCATGTAACAGGATTGTATGGTCCTGGAATATGGGTGTCCGACCCTTATGGACTAACCGGAAAGGTACAACCTGTAAATCCGGCGTGGGGCGTGGAAGGTTTTGATCCTTTTGTTCCGGGAGGAATAGCCTCTCATCATATTGCAGCGGGGACATTGGGCATATTAGCGGGCTTATTCCATCTTAGTGTCCGTCCGCCCCAACGTTTATACAAAGGATTACGTATGGGAAATATTGAAACCGTCCTTTCCAGTAGTATAGCTGCTGTCTTTTTTGCAGCTTTTGTTGTTGCTGGAACTATGTGGTATGGTTCAGCAACTACCCCCATCGAATTATTTGGTCCTACTCGTTATCAATGGGATCAAGGATACTTCCAGCAAGAAATATATCGAAGGGTTAGTGCTGGGTTAGCCGAAAATCAAAGTTTATCAGAAGCTTGGTCTAAAATTCCTGAAAAATTAGCTTTTTATGATTACATTGGCAATAATCCGGCAAAAGGAGGATTATTCAGAGCGGGTTCAATGGACAACGGGGATGGAATAGCCGTTGGGTGGTTAGGACACCCTATCTTTAGAGATAAAGAAGGGCGTGAACTTTTTGTACGTCGTATGCCGACTTTTTTTGAAACATTTCCGGTTGTTTTGGTAGACGGAGATGGAATTGTTAGAGCGGATGTCCCTTTTAGAAGGGCAGAATCGAAGTATAGTGTCGAACAAGTAGGTGTAACTGTTGAGTTCTATGGTGGCGAACTCAACGGAGTGAGTTATAGTGATCCTGCTACTGTGAAAAAATATGCTAGACGTGCTCAATTGGGTGAAATTTTTGAATTAGATCGTGCTACTTTGAAATCCGATGGTGTTTTTCGTAGCAGTCCAAGGGGTTGGTTTACTTTTGGGCATGCTTCGTTTGCTTTGCTTTTCTTCTTCGGACACATTTGGCATGGTGCTAGAACCCTGTTCCGAGATGTTTTTGCCGGTATTGATCCAGATTTGGATGCTCAAGTGGAATTTGGAGCATTCCAAAAACTTGGCGATCCAACTACAAGAAGACAAGTAGTCTGATGCAAGATTGCTTTGTTATTTTTCGCTTCTATTTTCTGTTTGTGATTTGACATAGGCTGCTGGAAAAATCTTGATTAAAATCGCTGCCTTTTCTTTGATTCTTGTTCTTTCTTTATTTTATTCGGGAGATGATTCAAAATAAACAGGTACGGAAGCTATAATTGTAAACCACGATCGAATTTATGGAAGCATTGGTTTATACATTCCTCTTAGTCTCTACTCTAGGGATAATTTTTTTCGCTATCTTTTTTCGAGAACCGCCTAAAGTTCCAACTAAAAAATGAAATGATTTTTCATTATCTCAATTGAAGTAATGAGCCTCCCAATATTGGGAGGCTCATTACTTCAATTAGTCCCCGTGTTCCTCGAATGGATCTCTTAATTGTTGAGAGGGTTGCCCAAAGGCAGTATATAAGGCGTACCCAGTAAAACTTACAAGTAAACCAGATATAGAGATGGCGACTAAGGTTGCTGTTTCCATTATTATATAATTTCAAGATCACAGTGGATCTATGATAAGATCGTTTATTTACAGCGGAATGATATACAAAGTCAACAGATCTCACTGAATACAAAATAAGATTTATGGCTACACAAACCGTTGAGGGTAGTTCTAGATCTGGTCCAAGACGAACTGTTGTAGGGGATTTTTTGAAACCATTGAATTCGGAATATGGTAAAGTAGCCCCTGGATGGGGAACGACTCCTTTGATGGGTGTCGCAATGGCTTTATTTGCGATATTCTTATCTATTATTTTGGAGATTTATAATTCTTCCGTTTTACTGGATGGAATTTCACTGAATTAGATTCACAAGAACCACGAAGCCTCGCTTTTCAATACAAAAAGTGAAACCTTTAGTTCTCGGATTTTTTTTAGCCCATTTTATTTTGGTAGTTCGACCGCGAAATTTATTTGTTTCTGTATTTCCGGAATATGAGTGTGTGACTTGTTATAATTGATCCTATTGATAGTACAGAAAATGGGTCTGTCATCTTGATCGAGATAGTTTTATCCCGTCGGATAGCCATTCTAGTATCTGGAGCACGGAATATATGAAATGGATCACGAAGTATTCGAACTATGATTCATACTTAATATTCAAACCTCGCGGCCGGACTAAAAAATCAAATTTCAAAGAAAGAGTTTTCTTATTTATAAAGCGAAAGATTTTTTCTTCTTTCAAACTCTCATTTAGTTTATGCTTATTTTGATCAAAGGACAAATCTTTCTTTTCTTTGTATTTTAATTTATTATATCTATTCTATTCATTGAATAAGTGATGATCCAACGGTTCTTACTCAAAGAATCTTTGGACTTAGTTTGAAGGTTTTATTGAATCATCGCGGTTCTGATATGAATCTGAAGTTTCAATTGATTCATAGGGTCTTAACAAGAGAATTCCTATTAAAAATAAAGAAAACAAGAATAAAGCCACATTCCATACAAATAACAAATCAGAGCAAAGAAAAAGAAAAGAAATAAGTAGGTAAATAGAAGATTCAAGAGGCCTGTAACGATCAACATAAAGACGAATGCGCCGACTTGATTTTTTGGCATTATAATTACAACTACAAAAAAGAGCTTTCGGATTTTGACTCTTTTGTGTCTTCAGATAAAATTGAATGAAAAGATTAAGAAGTTTCAAACTTTCTATTCCATATCCGTTTCAGCTATTATTTGGGTGTTTTGTTTGAGCTGTACGAGATGAAATTCTCATATACGGTTCTCAGGGGGGGAGTCCTCTTGGTTTACCTATCTCAATAAAGTCTATGATTGGTTCGAAGAACGCCTCGAGATTCAGGCGATTGCAGATGATATAACTAGTAAATATGTTCCTCCTCATGTTAACATATTTTATTGTCTAGGAGGAATTACGCTTACTTGTTTTTTGGTACAAGTAGCTACAGGATTTGCTATGACTTTTTACTATCGTCCAACCGTTACTGAGGCTTTTGCTTCTGTCCAATACATAATGACTGAAGCTAACTTTGGTTGGTTAATCCGATCAGTTCATCGATGGTCGGCAAGTATGATGGTCTTAATGATGATCCTGCACGTATTTCGTGTCTATCTCACTGGTGGTTTTAAAAAACCTCGCGAATTGACTTGGGTTACAGGTGTGGTTCTGGCTGTGTTGACCGCATCTTTTGGTGTAACAGGTTATTCCTTACCTCGGGACCAAATTGGTTATTGGGCAGTCAAAATCGTAACAGGCGTTCCAGAAGCTATTCCGGTAATAGGATCGCCTTTGGTAGAGTTATTGCGTGGAAGTGCTAGTGTGGGACAATCCACTTTGACCCGTTTTTATAGTTTACACACTTTTGTATTACCCCTTCTTACTGCTGTATTTATGTTAATGCATTTCCTAATGATACGTAAGCAAGGCATTTCTGGTCCTTTATAGAGAATATAGACCATAGGTATATTGTAACCAATCATTTATCTTATTACTTGGGGGAGGAACAATAGTATTTCATTGCTACAAATATGGATTATTGAAAAAAAAAATAAGACATGTATTTGGATATTTCCTTTCAACTCCACAATATTCTATTATTTATTTGATATGACATGAATAGTTGAAGGGAATTCCCCGAAGAGAAAATGGATTATGGGAGTGTGTGACTTGAACTATTGATTGGGCCGTGCAGAAATATGCCTTTATCTGCTACATTGGAATTCACAACCAAATGTGTCTTTGTTCCAACCACCGTGTAAGCCCCATACAAAGGATAGGCTGGTTCGCTTGAAGAGAATCTTTTCTATGATCAGACCTGACGATGTCGTGTATGAACAGGGCTCCGTAAGATCCAGTAGACTAAGTGATTTGGCATAATGCAAATTCGATTTTCTTTTTTTTTTTTTTTACTTTCTTATCTTAATAGTATGAAGATGCATTCATTTCTTCTGCATCGACCCGATTTATTATTATTATACTATCGGAGTGAAACAAGGGATCTAAAGAAGAGCAAAGGCTAGACTATATTAGTAACAAGTAAATCCTTTGTATGTAAAAAATCTCGATATAATATATTTTTT